AACATAATAAACAAATTTACTAATTACACAATAATTTTTATACAAACCAAAGATAAAGAAAACATTTCAATAAATAACTTAAATTACAGAAAATACACAAAAGAATAAATAAAATTTTAACATAATCAAATCGAAAATCACTATAAAATCCACAAAACTAAATCTAACATAACCAATTATAAAAATAAAACAAGGAGCTAATCCCCCTCAATCTTAACATCAAATAAAAATTATAAAAAAATAACAGAAATTAAATAAGATGTATGAATTAAATTCATTTCTTGAAAAACCAGAAACCACTAAAGACGATTAACATTTCACTACCAACAACCTATTATTAATACTTATAAAACAGTAACTAACATAAATCATTAACTCCTTTAAAATCGGGAAATAAAAATAAATAATAAAATTCAATGGACCCTGATACACAAGGTACAACAAACAAAATCAGCTTCTTAAAAAACATTCATATTCCTAACCCCCACGGTACAACTAAACTATCGTACAAAAAATTAAATCAAAATAATACAACAACCACAATGATATTTCAATGAAACAAAAAAAAATTACACAAAATACAACAAGACAATCAATAAATCAGACCATGTCGAATCGCACGACATAATAATTCAGTGTAAATGAATACTCAACTAACAGAAATGATCTGATTAAAATCAATCCAGCCACACCTTCCGGTACAACCACTTTGTTACGACTTATCTCATCAACAACATTTAAACGAGAGTGACGGGCGATGTGTACATATCCCAGAACCAATTATCACCATAACAATCTACAAATAATTACAACCAAATCCAATTTCATGCCAATATTAAAATCAACAATCCAATAAACAAATAACAATGTAATCCATCATTCCACTTAGAAACAAGCTGCACCTTGACCTGAAATAAATCAAAATAAAGAAACCAGAAAATTCACTTAACCCTAAAAAGATAATCAAATAAACGGCGGTATACAAACCAACACAACTAAGTAAGGTCCAACGCGGACTATCGATAACGAGACAGATTCCTCTGGACAGAATGAGATACCGCCAAATTCTTTAAGTTTCAAGAACATAACTAATACTACTCAGACATATAAAAATTAACATTCAAAAATAATAGGGTATCTAATCCTAGTTTATAAAAAGAATTTCATAGCCTCCAAACAGAAAAATGATTAAAAATAAAGATAAAAATTCCACCCACAAATCATTAAAGAAAAATCCACTAACCAAACAATACAACTATCATAATGCCGAACACATTCAGACGCTTCCAAGGTATAACCGCGGCTGCTGGCACAAAATTTAACCGAAACCAAGATATATTGCTAAATACAAGAATACTTGACCAACCAATAACAATTAATGAGAATAAAATAAAATCAATAACCCATCTAGAATTACCACACAACTCACGCAAAAACTTACATATAAAACAAACAAAAACTGAACGAAAAAGCAAGAATAAAACTTCTTACTGATGTCAGTATAAGAAATATGGTACAAATAATAAAACTACTATTAAAATATAATACAAATTAAAGGGCAAAGTAGCATAAATCAAACGAATATCTCCCGATCAAACCTCCCAAACAGTTTTAAACCTCGTCCCTCTTGCA